AATAAAGTAAGCTAAAATAAGCTAGTGGGTTCATACCCCAAAAATGAATTATCCTTTATTAATTTTTTTTAAAATTTTAATAAAATGACTAATTTTAATTACAATTTTAATTTCAATTTCATGTAACTCATGATTTATTTACTGACTTATAATAGAAATAAATCTTCTTTTTTTTATTCCTATTTTAAACAGAAAAAAAATTTCAGATTCAAATTCAATAATTACTTATTTTGTAATTCAATCTTTTTCATCTACTATTTTTATAATAAGAGTTTTAATATTTTTATTTACAAGTACAATAAAAATATTAATTATTATTTCAATAATAATTAAACTAGCAATTATTCCATTCCATTTTTGAATAATCTCAATAAGAGAAATACTAAATTTTGATTCACTTTTTTTAATTTTATCTTTTCAAAAATTTATTCCTATATATATTTTATCTAAATTTAATCACCCTTATTTAAGAGTATTTGCATTAATTTCTTCTATTATAGGCTCTATAATAGCTTTAAATTCCAAAATAATTAAAAAAATATTAATCTTCTCCTCCATTTCTCACCAAGGATGAATAATTATACTTTTTCTAATAAAAAGAAAATTTTGATTTATATATTTAACAATATACACATTTTTAATTTTCAAAATTACTAAATTAATAAAAATACTAAAATTTAATTATATTTCTAATTTTAGAAACTTAAATATAAATTCATGAAATAAAATTTCATTAATCATAATAATAATATCATTAGGTGGAATACCACCTTTTATTGGATTTTTTATAAAAATTATTTCAATTCTTATTTTATTAACAAATTTAAATTTCTCAATTATTATTTTAATTATCTCTTCCATAATTAATATTTATTTTTATTTAAATTCAATTCAACCATATTTTATAATTAATTTAATTAAATTCAAAATCATCTTGAACAAAATAATATTTAAAAACTTTTTCTTAAACTTAAACATATTTTTTATTCTATTTTTATTAAATTTAACAATTTTTTAAAAAAAATAAGATTTTAAGTTAAATTCAAACTATTTACCTTCAAAGTAAAAAACATTTTTAATAAATCTTAGCAAAAGGAATTTTTACCCATAAATAAATTTACAATTTATCACCTAATAATTCGGTCATTTTACCGCGATGAATATTTTCTACTAACCATAAGGACATTGGAACAATATATTTAATTTTTGGTAGATGATCAGGAATAGTTGGACTATCAATAAGAATTTTAATTCGAATAGAATTAAGTCAACCAGGCTCATTAATTGGAAATGACCAAATTTATAATGTAATTGTAACAGCACATGCATTTATTATAATTTTTTTCATAGTTATACCTTTAATAATTGGAGGATTTGGAAATTGACTAATCCCAATAATATTAGGAGCACCAGATATAGCATTCCCCCGAATAAACAACATAAGATTTTGATTACTTCCACCTTCACTATGTCTTCTAATTAATTCTTCATTAATTGAATCAGGAGCAGGAACTGGATGAACTGTTTATCCTCCTCTTTCTTCAAATCTTTCCCACTATGGACCCTCAGTAGACATAGCAATTTTTTCTTTACATTTAGCAGGAGCATCATCAATTTTAGGTTCAATTAACTTCATCACTACTATTATTAATATACGTTCTTCAGGAATATCATTAGAACGTATACCTTTGTTTGTATGATCAGTATTTATTACTACAATTCTTCTACTATTATCTTTACCTGTCCTTGCAGGTGCAATTACAATATTATTAACAGATCGAAATTTTAATACTTCATTTTTTGACCCTTCAGGGGGGGGAGACCCCATTTTATATCAACATTTATTTTGATTTTTTGGACATCCTGAGGTTTATATTTTAATTCTTCCCGGATTTGGAATAATTTCTCATATAATTTGTTTTCATACAGGAAAAAAAGAACCTTTTGGAAACTTAGGTATAATTTATGCTATATTAGCAATTGGACTTTTAGGTTTTATTGTATGAGCACATCACATATTTACTGTAGGAATAGATGTAGACACTCGTGCTTACTTTACATCAGCTACAATAATTATTGCAATTCCAACAGGAATCAAAATTTTTAGATGATTAGCTACTCTTCATGGAACTAAATTAAAATTTAATTCACAAATTCTATGAAGTTTAGGATTTATTTTTTTATTTACAATAGGGGGATTAACTGGAATTATATTAGCTAATTCATCAATCGATATTGTTCTTCACGATACATATTATGTAGTAGCTCATTTTCATTATGTACTTTCAATAGGAGCAGTATTTGCAATTATAGGAGCAATTATTCATTGATTTCCTTTAATATTCGGAATAAATTTTAATTCAATTCTTACTAAGAGACAATTTATCTTAACCTTTATTGGAGTAAATATAACCTTTTTTCCTCAACATTTTTTAGGGTTAAGAGGAATACCACGACGGTATTCAGATTATCCAGATTTCTTTTATTCTTGAAATCTCCTATCATCAATTGGATCAATTATTTCATTAATTGGAGTTGTAATAATAATTATTATTATTTATTTATCAATTATTAATAAAAAAATTATTATTACATCAATTTCAACTAATTCTTCAATTGAATGAATAATAAATTTTCCCCCTTCAGAACATACTTTCAGACAAAACAATATTATTATCAAATAAACTAATGATAACTTGATCTCAAATATCGTTTTCCGATATAAATTCACCAATTATAGAACAAATAGTATTTTTTCATGACCATTCAATAATAATTATTATTTCAATTATTACAATTACTATATACATAATTGTTAATATTATTATAAACTCATTTACAAGACAATCAATATTAGAAGGCCAAGATATTGAAATTATTTGAACAATTATTCCAGCATTAACTTTAATCTTTATTGCTCTTCCATCTCTTCACCTTTTGTACTTAACTGATGAAATTTTCTTTTCTCAAATTACAATTAAAATTGTAGGTCATCAATGATATTGATCATACGAATACTCAGATTTCAACAAAGAATTTGATTCATTTATAATTCCTAATTATGAAATACATAATAATTCATTTCGTCTTCTTGAAACTGATAATAATATATTATTACCTATAAACACCAATATTAAAATATTAATTACATCAGCTGATGTAATTCATTCTTGAACTGTTCCTTCATTAGGTGTAAAAATAGATGCAATTCCAGGACGTCTTAATCAAACATTTTCTATAGCTAATCGGCCAGGATTATTCTTTGGTCAATGTTCTGAAATTTGTGGAGCAAATCATAGATTTATACCAATTTCCATAGAAATTACAAATTTAAAAAACTTCATTAATTTTATTAATTTAAAATACATTGAATGGCTGAAATTTAAGCAATGGTCTCTTAAACCAATTCATAGTTAAATAACTTTCAATGAAAAAATCTAGTTAAATTAATAACAAAAGAATGTCATTCTTTAATTACAAAAAGTGATTTTTAATTCCTCAACTTTTTCCAATAAATTGAATTTTATTAACAATATTTACATTTGTAATAATAATCACAATAATTGTTAATTTATACTTCTTACTTATTTTAAATTTAAACTTACATAAAAGTATTCCTAAATCTAATATACATGTTTTATCAAATAAATGATAAATAATCTTTTTTCAATTTTTGATCCATCAACTTCCATTAATTTTAGATGAAATTGATACTCTTTAATAATATGAGTTATCATTTTACCATTTCCATTTTGAATATCTTCATCTCTATTTCTAATTTCTTGAAAAATTCTTTTTTGAAAATTTTTTCAAGAAATTAGAAATAATTTAATTTACTTTAAAAAAAAAAATATTTTTTTATTTTTAATAATTTTTAATGTAATTTTATTTAGTAATTTCTTTGGGCTTATTCCTTTTATTTTTACACCATCAAGACATTTAATTTTTTCTATATTTTATTCATTTCCATTTTGAATATCATTTATAATTTTTAGATTGATTAATAAATTTAATAAGTTATTTAGGCATTTAGTACCTATAGGTTCACCTATTATGTTAAGTTTCTTTATAGTTATTATTGAGACCGTTAGAAATTTAATTCGTCCTATTACATTATCAATTCGTTTAACTGCTAATATAATTAGTGGTCATCTTTTAATTCATTTATTATCATCAATAATAATAAAAATTTCTTTTTTTTTTTTTTTAATATTAATTATAATAATTTTACTAATTTTAGAAACTGCTGTTGCTATTATTCAGAGAATTGTATTTGTAATTTTGATTTCTTTGTATTTAAATGAAATTTAATAACTTATGATATTTCATCCTTTTCATTTAGTGGAAAAAAGACCTTGACCTATTACAAGGTCAATTTCAGCATTTTCATTAACTATTGGCTTTGTGTTCTATTTTAATTATTTTAATAACACTTTAATTATAATTTCATTATTAATTTTAGTTTTATCAGCTTTTCAGTGATTTCGTGATATTTCACGAGAAGCATCTTTTCAAGGAAATCATACTTTTTTTGTAGTTAATGGTTTAAAAATAGGAATATTGTTATTTATTTTATCTGAAGTTTTTTTTTTTATTTCTTTTTTTTGAGCTTTTTTTCATAGAAGTTTATCTCCTACTGTTGAAATTGGAAGTCAATGGCCACCATCTATTATTATACCATTTAATCCTTTTGAAGTTCCTTTATTAAATTCTATAATTTTAATTTCCTCCGGAATTTCAGTAACGTGAACCCATCATGCAATTATGAATGACAATTATAACTCATCATTGTTATCTTTAATAATTACTATTTCATTAGGATTATTATTTACATTATTTCAAGCATTCGAATATTACCAAGCCCAATTTTCTATAAGTGATGGAATTTTTGGTTCTTCATTTTTTTTAACTACTGGTTTTCATGGAATTCATGTTATTATTGGTTCTATTTTTCTTTTAGTATCTTTTTTTCGAATTAAAATAAATTTAATTTCAAATAGTCATTATTTTGGATTTGAAGCCTCAGCTTGATATTGACATTTTGTAGATGTTGTATGATTATTTTTATTTACATTTATATATTGATGAGTATATTGTTTAATTAATATAACTATAGTATATTTAATTTCCAATTAAAAAGTTTTTTTAAAATTAAACAATTTTTATATTTTTAATAATTATTCCGATTATCTTAATTATAATTTTTATATTATTTAAAATTTTAAATTATAATAAAAATTATTCAAAAGAAAAATTATCTCCCTTTGAATGTGGATTTGACCCCTTTTCGTTATCACGAATTCCATTTTCATTAAAATTTTTTTTTATTGGTATTGTGTTTTTAGTATTTGATATTGAAATTGTTATCATTTTACCATTTCCATTTTTATTGATTATTAAGAATTTTTCTTTAATTCTTTCTTTTATTATTATTAATTTAATTATTCTTTTTGGACTTTTATTAGAATGAAAAAAAGGCATGATTGATTGAATAAAATAGAAAAGTATTTAAAATTAATAAAATCTAAATTGCAATTAGAAATTGAATATTTCCTTTTCTGAAAAATTTTTTAAAATAAAGCGATATTTAATTGCATTCAGTTTCGACCTGAATTTAGAAATTAATTCTATTTTTTTAATAGAAGCCAAAAAGAGGCTATTCACTGTTAATGAATTAATTGTAATTTTCCTATTAGATTAAATTAAAGTTTAGGCTTCTAACCTAAAAATATGGCAAACCATTTTAATCTTTTATTTAATTTAAATAGTGTAATTTTAAACACTTAACATTTTCATTGTTAAAATTCATATTGATTTAAATTAATTCCAAAAATTGATGCAATAAAAGTAAATTATATATATATATATATATATAACAATAAATAAAAAAAAAATTACTCTTGGAAGAATAGATTTTCAAGCTATTATTATTAGTTTATCATATCGCATTCGTACAAATGTTCTTCGAATAATAATTAATAAAATTATAATTTTTAATGTAAAAAAATTATTTATAATTAATATACCAAAAAATATATAATTTGTTAATATCCTAATAACAATTATTATTCCATATTCAGATATAAAAATAATTGCAAATAATCATGAACCATATTCAATATTAAAACCTGATACTAACTCAGATTCTCTTTCTGAAAAATCAAATGGAGTCCGATTTATTTCTGCTAATATAATAATCATTCATACAATGAAAACTATTGCAAATGAAAAAATAAATTGAAAATTTTCTTGAAATAAAAATAAATTTTTAATTGAAAATCTTTCACAAATAAAAGTTAAACTGATAATAAGAATAGCTATTCTTACTTCATAGGAAATAATTTGAGCAAATCCTCGGTATGCTCCAATTAAAGAATATTTAGAATTAGAGGCTCAACCCCCTAATAAAATTGAATAACTTCTGATTCTTGAAATACACAAAAAAAAAATTAATGTTAAATTTATTTTCATTATACCTCTATTATAATAAAAAATTATTCATATTATTATTATTATAGAAATACTTAGAATTGGAGAAATTAAATAAATGATTAAATTTATATATAATATTAAGTTTATTTCTTTTCTAAAAAGTTTTAATGCATCTCTAATAGGCTGGAGAATTCCATTAATTCTTGTTTTATTTGGACCTTTACGAATTTGAGAATATCCTATAACTTTTCGTTCTAATAAAGTAAAAAATGCTACTCTTAATAAAATTATAATAATAAGAAATAAAAATATTAAAAAATTTAAAATTATTAAAGGAATTTTATTTCATTAAGGAAGCTTAAATTCCTCACAATTTCTGTCACTTTAATTAATTCCAAAAATTGATGCAATAAAAAATGATATAATTAATTTTAAAAAATTTAAAATATGAATTCCTTTCGTACTAACATATTTTTTAAATGAAAATTAAGATAGAAACCAACCTGATTCTCATCGGTCTAAACTCAGATCATGTAGGAATTTAAAAGTTGAACAAACTTCTTTTCTTAACTTCTTCATTAAAAAAGAATCCTAATCCAACATCGAGGTCGCAAACTATTTTGTCTATATGAACTATTAAAAATTATTACGCTGTTATCCCTAGAGTATTTTTTCATTTTACCATTAATAATGGTTCATTTATTTTTTAAATAAAAAGTTATTAATATTTTCCAATCGCCCCAATTAAAAATTTAAATTTATTTATTATATAAATTTAAATTTATTAAATTCTTAGGGTCTTCTTGTCAATAATTTTTATTATTGCTTCTTCACAAATAAAATTAACTTCAATTTTTAAGATTAATAAAGATACTTTTTGTAATTCCATTCTTTTAGCATTCAATTAAAATCTTATTACAATACCTTTGTATAGTCAAAATACTACAGCAATTTAAATTTCATTGAGCAGGATTTACATTTATTAAATTTCTAAATGAAATGTTTTTATTAAACAGTCAAAAAATTTCTTTGCCGAGTTCATTAATCTTATAATATATATATATATATATATATGCATATATTATAATTTATAATTTTATTATTAAATTATTTATTTTACTAATAATTTCATTTTTATACAAAATTTATATTAATTTAATTTATTAAAATACTTAATTTTGTTTTAAGGTGTTATAATTACTTATAAAAATAAAAAGAAAAATTTTATTTCTTTTTTAAAAAAAAATTAAAAAAAATTAATTTAAGAAAAATTTATTAGCTTATCCCAACAAATTTGTCCTTTAATATTTAAATACTAAAAAAAAATTAAAGAATGTTTTTTAATCAATTTTTAAAAACTAGTTATAATAAATTTTGAAAAGAATTTCACTTCTATATTAATATTTTTTAATTTTTTTAAACAAATTAATTTTAATTAATTTAGATCTATTTATTTCGAGAAAAATAAATTTTTACTTTTTTTTAAAATTCCCTTATGCTAAAGGTACAATAAAAATAAATTACTTTCACAAAAAAAATAAAAATCCTCTTCAGTATTAAACATTTTTAATTTAAATAAATTTTAATATTAATTATTTTTTAATAATATTTATTATTATTATTTATAAAAAATGGTAAGAAATACAAATTTTCATTGTAAATGAAACATCATTTGATTTCATTTTTAAAACACCTTCCGGTACTTTAACTTTGTTACGACTTATCTTTAAAAAAAGAGTGACGGGCGATATGTACATACTTTAGAGCTAAATTTAAAATATCATTCTATTAAATTTTTACTTTCAAATCCTAATTTATTATAAATTTCAACATTTTTTTTTAAAAAAAAATGTAATTCACTTCAAACTAAAATTTTTGCTGCACCATGACTTAATTTATTTTTCTATATAGAAAAATAAAGAAATAATAATAAATTATTACTTATATAGTGGTATACAAACTGATTTAAACTAATTTTAGTAAGATTAAGGTGTTTTATCCATTAAAGAGCAAATTCCTCTGAGAAGCTTAAAGTACCGCCATAATTTTTTGTTTTCATTTAATATACTTACTTACAATATTAAAGTTCATTAATAATAGGGTATCTAATCCTAGTTTTTTTAAAGAATTTTTTTCTTATAAAAATATAAGAATTTCAAAAAATTTCACCTTTTTTGAAATAAACATTTAAAGAAAAACTTTTAAGAATTATTATTAAATAAATAATTTTATTTGTTTAACCGCTGCTGCTGGCACAAATTTAGCTAAATATTTTTATATATTTCAATAATTTTTTATTATTAAATAAACTTGATTTTCTGAATATATATATTTTTTTATAAAATTCATAAAAAATATATGTATATATTTATAATATAACCATATTTAATTATTGACATAATAATGATAATGACATGAGTTTGTAAAAAAAAAACTTTTTTTTTTACAAACTCATGTCTATCGGTTATTTTTATATAATAAAGAAGAAGTATGCCAGAATTTACTAGGCAATTTGTGCTTATTTGAATTGGTTTTAATTTTGAGCTAGATGAGCTCATCTATTTTTTTTCTCCGAATTTATTAATTAGTAGATGTGAGTCATACTTAGTATGACCCTTAGTTACTCTTGCGTTGACCAATAAATGAGATAGACGGTTGTCGCCCCTTATTTAAAATAGATGTAATCATATTCCGGCATAGTAAAATGCCTGAATAAAGGGTTATCTTGATAGGATAAATTATGTAGTTATTTACTTTTACTAAAAAATTAACTTTAATAAAATTAATTATTTCTAAAAAAATCAAAATTTTTTGTGCTTTTACACCAAAAGTTATATTTTCAAAAAAAAAATTTTTTTTTTACATTTTCAGTGTAATGTTTTAATTAAACTATGAAAATTAAATTAATATAATTATAATTATTAAAATTAATAAAATTTTATTTAAATTTAATTTTTCAATTCAATAATTTAAATTATAAATATTTGTTGAATATTTAAAGATAGGTTTTACTCCTAAAATTTCTAATCAAGTTCAATCTCTAAATCTAGTAAATAAAAATTTATAATTTAAATTTAAAAAAATAAATCTAGTTAAAAAAGATAGATTTCAAATTTTAAAAAAAAAATCAAAATTTTTAGATTTAATATAAAAATTTTTTTTTATTATAAAAAAAAAAAAAGAAATTAAGACTATGATTATTAATATTAAAATTTTTGATTCTTTTCTGATAAATAAAATATTTAAATTATATAAAATAATTCATGATATCAAATTTCCTAAAATTAATACATAAATTGATAATATAAAAATAGAAAACTTCATAAAAAAATCAAATTTAAAATTAATAAAAGTTAAATATTTAATTCCTTTAAAAAATATTATATATGAAACTCGAACACAATACAAAAATGTAAAAATTAATCCAATAATAAAAATTATTAATATAAATATATTATTTATTTTTAAGAAAAAAAATTCTAAAATTAAATCTTTTGAATAAAAACCACCAATAAAAGGAAAACCTATTAATGATAATAAAGAAATAAACATACAAGTTGAAATAAAAGGTCTTACTCTAAAAAAATTTCCTAATATTCGAATATCTTGGACTCCTTGGAAAGAATGAATAATAACTCCTGCGCATAAAAATAAAAGAGATTTAAAAAATGCATGTATAATTAAATGAAAAAAAGCTAGTTCCACTAAATTTAAAGAAATAATAATTATTATTATTGACAATTGACTTAAAGTAGAGAAAGCAATAATTTTTTTAAAATCGTTTTCTAAAAATGCGCAGATTCCTGCTATTAATATAGTAATTAGTGAAATTTTTATTAAGGTTAAACAAAAAAAATTTAATTTAAATAAAAAATTAAATCGTATTAATAAATAAACTCCTGCTGTTACTAAAGTTGATGAATGAACTAAAGAAGATACCGGAGTAGGAGCAGCCATAGCTGCTGGAAGTCAAGCAGAAAAGGGAAGTTGTGCACTTTTTGTTAAGGCAGCAATTAAAATTAAAATTCCACAAATTAATTCAATATTATTAAATGACAATAAATCAAAAGAGCCAAAATTTACAAAAAAAATTAAAGATAAAATAATTATTACATCTCCAATTCGATTTCTAATAATTGTTATTATTCCAGAATTGTAAGAATTTACTCTTTGATAATAAATTACTAAACAGTAAGAAACTAACCCTAGTCCGTCTCACCCTAAAATAATTATAAATATATTTGGTATTAAAATTAAAATAACTATCGAACTTACAAATAATAATACAATAATACAAAAAGAGTTTTTATTTTTATCTAAATTTATATAACTATTTCTGTACAAAATTACTATAGAAGAAATTATTAAAACTGTAATTCTAAATAAAATTCTTATTCAATCAAAAATAAAATAAAATTTAAAATCTATATTTTGAATTGAATTTAAATAATACTCTAGAATAAAGATCTTATTAAAATAATATATATATATATATATAAATAAAAAAAAAACTCTTATTAAAAATAATATTAATCTTCAATTAATAAAAATTGTTTAATGAAAAATTCATCTATAAATCCACAATTTATAATTTTTACATAAACTAATTAAACTTTTATTAAATTCATTTACAAAATAAATATAATTTTATATATCAAAAAATTATTAAAAATAAATGAAGAAATAAAAGTATATACTCTCGTATTATAATTGATTTTATAGCCCATATAATTCATCTTTCTCCATGATTTAAGTATCTATAAAAATATATTGAGTAACATGCTCTCAAAAAAATAATTAATATTAAAGGAAAAAAAAAAAAAATTCTAAATTTTAAAATTCTTAATCTTAAGAAAAATTCTCCAAAAATATTTAAGGTTATAGGAGCCGATATATTAAAAATTCTAAATAAAAATCATCATAAAGTCAAAGATGGAAAAAATTTTATTAAACCCTTTAATATTAATATTCTTCGTGTAAATGTACGTTCATAAATTAAATTTGCTAAACAAAATAGACCTGAACTTACTAATCCATGTCCAATTATCAGAAGTAATGAACCTATCGAGCCAAAAATATAAAATGTCAATCTACCTCTTAAAGCCACTCCTATATGACATACAGAAGAATATGCAATTAAAGACTTTACATCTACTTGAAATAAGCAATAAATTCTAATTATTACACTTCCTCAAATTGATACAATTATAATTATTTCATTAAAATTTATTAAATCTTTTAAAATTATATTTTTAAATCGAAAAATTCCATAAATTCCTAATTTTAATAAAATCCCAGCTAAAATTATAGAACCTGCAATAGGTGCTTCAACATGCGCCTTTGGTAATCAAAGATGAAAAAAAAACATAGGAATTTTCACAAAAAATCCTATTATTACAAATAAAAATATAATTCCTATATTTTCATTTTCTAACCATATTATATAAATATAAATTAAAGAATAATTGTTACTATAATATAATATAATTATAATAAATATTGGAAAAGATCCAAAAATTGTATATATTAATATATAGTAACCAGCCTGGACTCGTTCAGGTTGGTTACCTCAACCAAAAATAATTATAACTATAGGGAATAAAGAAGACTCAAAAAAAAAATAAAAAGCTAATAAATTAGTTATAGAAAAACATATTTCTAATAATAATAATATTAAAATTACATAAAATACAAAAAATTTATTAAATGAAATTTTATTATTTAATCTGGCTAATAATATTAAAAAAGTAATTCAAATTCTTAATAAAATTAGAATTCTTCTTAGTAAATCCAATTCCATCATTTCAGTAACTCTTTCAAATATTGAAAATATTACAATTTTAATTAAAAAGAAATAAGTTATTATCAATAATATAATTATTAATTCAAAAGATTTTAAATAAAACAATAAACATAAAATTAAAATTGTTGAAAACAATAAATTTAACATTTAATTAAATTAAAAGAATTTAATAATTCATTCCCATAAAAAAAATTTAATAAAACTAAAAGTCTTAATCCTAAAGCAGCTTCACATACAATTCTTATTAAAAAAATAAAAATGTTTAATAAATTAAAAATAGAAAATAAAATTATAATTAAAAAAATTAAAGATATGTATATAAATTCAATACTTAAGAGAATTATAAGTAAATGAAATCGATTTAGAAATAACGATATAACTCCTATAAAATATAGAAAAACTGTAAGTATTAACATATGTTAAAATAGTTTAAATTTAAAATATTGATTTTGTAAATCAAAATTGGTTATACCTTTTGACTTCAGAAAAGAAAAATTTCTCTTTAAATCTCCAAAATTCATATACTTTTTATATATTATTTTCTGTCTGATATAAAATTTATATTAATTTTATCTATTTATATAATTTCTTTTAGTCATCCAATGACTATATTAATTTCGGTAATTTTTATTACATTATTTATATCTATTTTTTTTTATTTAAATTCATGTAATTCCATATTTTCATTAATTTTAATTTTATTAATTTTAGGAGGAATATTAATAATCTTTTTATATATAATTAGACTATGTCCCAATTTAAAAATTAAATTAGATAAAAAAATAATTTTTATTATTTTTTTAATTTTTTCTTTTAAAATTAATTTTATATATAACAATTTCATGAATCAAGACTTAAAAAAAATCTTCTTTTTTATATTTATAAATATAATTATTTTAATAATAATATATTTAATTATTACTTTATTAGTAGTAATAAAAAATTTAAATTGAATTAATTCTCCAATAAAAATAAATTTAACTTATGTTAAAAATAATAAATCCCTTTATTAATCTTCCATCCCCATCCAATATTTCATATATATGAAATATGGGATCTCTTTTAGGAGTTTGTTTAATAACTCAAATTATTTCAGGCATTTTTTTAGCAATAAATTTTTCAAGAGATATTTCAACAGCTTTTAATATAATTTCTCATATTCAACGAGATGTAAATAATGGATGATTAATTCGTTCAATTCATGCTAATGGCGCATCATTATTTTTTATTTTTATATACGTTCATATTGCACGAGGCATTTATTATTCATCATTTTTTTTTTTTAAAGTATGGTTGTCAGGATTAATAATTATTTTTATTTTAATAGCTTCAGCATTTTTAGGATACATTTTACCTTGAGGTCAAATGTCATTTTGGGGAGCTACAGTAATTACAAATTTAATTTCAGCTATCCCTTATATTGGGCATACAATTACATTCTGAATTTGAGGAGGATTTTCAGTTGACAATAATACTTTAATTCGTTTTTTTTCTTTTCATTTTATATTTCCGTTTATTCTTTTATTTTTAACTTTAATTCATATTATTTTTATTCATGAAAAGGGATCTTCAAACCCCCTAGGAACATCAATAAATATTGATAAAATTCCTTTTCATCCTTATTTTACAATTAAAGATTTATTAGGAGTATTTTTAACATTTTTATTATTTTCTTTTATTTTATTTTTATTTCCTTATACAATAATAGATGCTGAAAATTTTATTATAGCTAATCCAATAATTACTCCCCCGCATATTCAACCAGAATGATATTTCCTTTTTGCTTATGCAATTTTACGTTCAATTCCTAGAAAATTGGGTGGAGTAATCGCATTAATCATATCAATTTTAATTATTATTTCTTTTTCATTTTCAATGAAAAATAAATTACTTTCATTTTATTTTAATACTATAAAAAAATTTATATTTTGAATTCTAATTAATTCATTTATTTTTTTAACTTTTTTAGGCGCTAAACCAATTGAATTTCCTTATGATATTTTAAGAAAATGAATTACATTTATTTATTTTAGAATTTTTATTTTTATTCCTTTAATTTAGATCTTTTAACTATAAATACAAGTATATATTTTGAAAATATAAAAAAGAAATATTTCTAAAGATCTATTTCAATTGAAATAATTTTTTCATTAATAAATTCTAAATTTAATGCATTTTCTCTGCCAAATTGAAAAAACCCTTTTTATTATTATTTATTTTTTATCTTTTAAAAAATATTTTTTTTTACAAACTCATGTCTATCGGTTATTTTTATATAATAAAGAAGAAGTATGCCAGAATTTACTAGGCAATTTGTGCTTATTTGAATTGGTTTTAATTTTGAGCTAGATGAGCTCATCTATTTTTTTCTCCGAATTTATTAATTAGTAGATGTGAGTCATACTTAGTATGACCCTTAGTTACTCTTGCGTTGACCAATAAATGAGATAGACGGTCGTCGCCCCTTATTTAAAATAGATGTAATCATATACCGGCATAGTAAAATCTTAATTTTTTTAAAAAAAAAATTTTTAAATTGCAAATTTAAAAAAGAAATATTTCTAAGATTTAGATTTATTTTTA